CTGGCATTCCCAGCCCACCAAGCAAAGCCGGTGGTTTCTTGGTCACGACCAGCTAAAACGAAAGTTCCATTAAAGAGCGTTTCCACGTGGTAGAACCTCCTCAGGGAATATAAGATTTTCATGAGGCTGATCCTGAGCTGCCATCCACGCACGAATACCCTCATTTAAAAGAATATTTTTGGTGTAGAAAGTCTCAAATTCAGGATCTTCCGCTGCACGGATTTCCTGGGAAACGAAGTCATAGGCACGTAAGTTCAGAGCCAGGCCAACTACGCCAATAGCACTCATCCATAAACCGGTGACGGGTACAAATAGCATAAAGAAATGTAACCAACGTTTATTGGAAAAAGCAACACCAAAGATTTGGGACCAAAAGCGATTAGCAGTAACCATTGAATAAGTTTCTTCAGCTTGAGTTGGGTTAAAAGCGCGGAAAGTATTTGCACCATCACCGTCCTCGAATAGAGTGTTTTCTACGGTCGCCCCATGAATAGCGCATAGCAGAGCCGCGCCTAATACTCCGGCAACTCCCATCATATGAAATGGGTTCAACGTCCAATTATGAAATCCTTGGAAGAAGAGGATGAATCGAAATATCGCTGCTACACCAAAACTCGGCGCAAAGAACCAACCAGATTGTCCCAGTGGATAAATAAGGAATACAGAAACAAAAACAGCAATTGGACCAGAAAATGAGATTGCATTATAAGGCCGCAATTGAACAGACCGAGCAAGTTCAAATTGGCGTAACATGAAACCTATTAGTGCAAAAGCCCCGTGGAGAGCGACAAAAGTCCATAGACCGCCTAATTGGCACCAACGAGTAAAATCTCCTTGTGCTTCCGGGCCCCATAATAGCAACAAAGAGTGTGCTAAACTATTGGCAGGGGTAGAAACTGCCGCGGTTAAAAAATTACAACCTTCCAAATAGGAACTAGCCAATCCATGGGTATACCAAGAAGTTACAAAAGTTGTCCCTGTAAACCAACCCCCTAAAGCAAAATAAGCACAAGGAAAGAGTAATAGGCCAGACCATCCGACAAAAACGAAACGGTCCCTTCGTAACCAGTCGTCCATACTATCAAATAGATCATTTTCTTCTTTAGGAATTCTACCAAGGGCTATAGTCATAGTGATCCTCCTATTCAATTACTTCAACCATTTCCGAGCACCTCATATCACTTCCAAGGCATATGATAGTTTGATTATCTGTGGACGATTTCTTTCTCGTTCAATGCCCTTTTTCAATGGTCTCGAAGGTAAAAATTTTTTCATTTTTATCTATGGAGTCACAACCGAGGGCGTGGTAAATCCATGAATTTGATTCGATTTGTTTTTCTTATACTTCTTATACTATGGAAATAAACATTTGAATTCCGCATTATTCCATGACTCCTATTTCAAAGCGGATCTTTTAAGGGAAAAATGAAAAAAAGGAACCCTTTTTTCCCATTCGCTCTCTATTGCATGGGGGGAAGAACAAAAATGGAGGATTCTGAAAAAAAGGACTTTCGAAATCAATTTTTATGTGTAGCGGAAAGGGGTTGCGATTTCTTATTATTCCTATAGAACATCTACTAACAAGAATATAAATAGTAAATAGCGAAAAATTCTTCGATCGAAGTCTAAGGAAATAAAAAAAATCCGCTTATACAATTTCCTCTACATTGAATTTTAATATCAGAATAGCGAATAGAGACATCATTCAAGGAGTCAGGTCTACTTACTTTATCCTTCTTTCCAATTTTATGGTGAATTTGATAAGAACCCGTTTTGCTTTCTTGAGAAATAATTAACAAAAAAAGCGTTTTTCTTTTTTATATAATCTGCTTGTTTTATTATAACAAGTCCTATATGGAAATGCCCGCTAAAGATAAAATCTATCTGATTGTCTCTCGGCCAATATTAATTTTTAGAAAGAAAAAACAAGAATTTTCTTCTTTTTTTTATTAACATTAAGAAAAAAGAATAGAACTAAAATGGAATTGGCAATATAATTTTTATAGACTTTTGAAAGAAAAAAAAGGGTTTGTTGCAATCGTTATTTCTTGCCTCTGTCATATCACGGAAACCTTTCGATTTGGAACGGGGAGAGATGGCTGAGTGGACTAAAGCGGCGGATTGCTAATCCGTTGTACAATTTTTTTGTACCGAGGGTTCGAATCCCTCTCTTTCCGCTCCCTCGGATCATTTGGGACTTTCGAATTGGAAGGAATTCTGACCCCCGGATTTTCTCATAGATAAATGTACGAAACAAATCCAATTTGTAAGAAAAAATTCTAAAAAAATTTCAATTTTTACTCCTCACGCCCAGGATTACGTCCTGGGTCATTGGATAAGAATCCAAAGATAAAGAGGGAAACAAAGAATATCACTACTGTATAAACAAAAAGTTTGAGAGTAAGCATTACATAATCTCCAAGATTTTTTTTTAAGGAATAGATTACCAGTTTTTCCTTACCGCACAGATCCACTAGGATGGGCTTTGTTTATTTTGATATCTAAGCAAAAAAGAATTCTTGCAATTTTTTTCAAGAATTCTTTTATAATAAGCACTCTTATCAATATCAAAAATTGGGTTAGGTATTGTGTAGGTACCTAAAGGTACCTGCTCAACGTAGGTGCAGGGGGGTAGAAAAGCTGATCCAAATTTCTTGCTGCAGCTATCCATTCAATGGAGAAGACTTTTCATTTTAGAATTGAAGGTTCAGAATATAAGAATATCAAACTTCTCGGTTTTTACCCATTTTTATAATTTTTTTGGAATGAATACATCATTCCATTTTGCAAACAGAGTAATAAAGATTTCATCGAAAACTTACAGCAGCTTGCCAAACAAAGGCTAATAGAAAAAAGAATAGAGGTATAACAGGCATAACATCCACGATTGGGTTGAAAATAGCATAAGCTTCGGGCAATTTGGCAAAGAAAAAACTACTTAAACTAAGTATATTAGGCATAACAAGCATTTCGTTCTTGTAGAGTAAATAATTAGATTTGGATTGAGTTATTTTTCTAAGGGAAAAAGGAAAAGGCAGATTCAAAATCTTTTTTTCTTCGGACTTTCCCAAACACAAAATACCTCCTTGTATTCGCACTCTCAAATGAGAATGGAATAAATTCGACTTTCATATAATATCTTAATAGAATTCCATGTAATGATCAATGCATTTTTTTGATTCTATATTATCTGCATATCTAGAATACTAGCAAGAGAATATCCCTCATTTTTCTGTAATTAAAGTGGGATTGACGAATAACAAATAAACATAATAGTGTTTATTAGTGTCGCATAAAACCCGAAATGGGGCGTGGCCAAGTGGTAAGGCAGCGGGTTTTGATCCCGTTATTCGGAGGTTCGAACCCTTCCGTCCCAGATTGTTTCTGATGAAACAAAAGATGAAATCATATTGTACTCCGCACGAGACAAAAGTTTATTAATAAGAACTCTTAGCTTAGATGCATTCCTAAGCATTCATTTTCTTTCTCAGAAAACAAAATCAAATGTTAAGTCCAGTCAAATTGAATATCTTTATTTTCATGAAAAAATTGGGTCTATCAGTCACATTCATGATATGCCTCTACTATTCATTACTCATAATTTATTTTGAAATTTGAACTTCTTAGATAAACTTTATGCTCCATATCCATGAAGTGGGAATTCTTACATGATACATTTGACATCCAATGTGAAAGAGTGAAAGAAAAGAAGGATCCCTCTTTCTTTTCCCAAAACTAAAGAACAAAAAAAAGTAAATAAATTAGTTAATTTGCAAATTTCGAAATAAGAGATAAATTCATATATTCTATCTACTCGACTTTCTAATTTAAACTTGACGTAAAACACTGTATAAAAAAGAGACCTTTAGCTTTATGATAGAGATATATTTTTATTCCATTATTATATTTTTATTCCATTATATTGTTAGTGAAAAAGGTCTTTTTTACTTCTTTTTTTGGTATTCGAGTCGAATAAGTACGAGAATTCTATAACTACCAAAAACTTTCAATCTTTTCATTGGAATAGTTTATTTAGTTAATTGTTTTTGTTACGGAAAAATATATTGCTAATATAATTCTAATTATAGTAATTAAATTAATTACACTTTTTTGGAGGTTGATAGTTTATTTATTGGTAAAAAGTGGATCCTTCTCTTCTCACTTCGAGATTGATCATCTCGAGTCCTCCGTTGAGGATCGAAATTTACTAATAAATAAGTCTTAATAAAACTTGTTTATTCTTCTTTTTTCGAACTATGTTTCATTCATATGATAGAATATGGGTTTAAATAAATTGGATCTTTATGGGGGCTTCCCCGATAAATACCTTATTTCTTTTATCCATATTTCACCGTAGATAGCAAGTTTGAATTAGTATACAAAAAACGAAACCAATGATTATTCATGATTCCATCCATATTGGATCAATTCCCTATACTACTTTGCAATGAAAAGAGGAATATTTGTTATGGTAAAACTTCGTTTAAAACGATGTGGTAGAAAGCAACGTGCGACTTGAAGGACATGATCGATTATGGATTTTGCTATCCATCATTTTCCATAGTAATGAAAATGCTCTTGGCTCGACATAGTCTGTTCTATTCGTCCCGAACCCAATTTGCACTGGGTTGTTTCTAAGTAAAATAGTACACGATGGAGCTCGAGAGGGCAGAATTTTTTTTTTCAAGGGAAAGAATCTAGGGTTAGTGAAAACTAATAAATTAGGCCAACTTTGTCAGTCTATCCTTAATATAGAAATCTAATTCAATGAAAAGTCTATCAGAATTAATTGCTCATATTTGATTTCTATGGAAGAGGGAAATGCTTTATCGAAGGAAATAAGAAAAAAAGGGTATGTTGCTCCTCTTTTGAAAGAAAAAAGAATAGGAATTCCCGAAGTAATGTCTAAACCCAAGGATTTCACAAATCAAAGATAAAGGATTCCAGAACAAGTAAACACGATTTTCAATTGTCTCAACAACAGAATTGGATCAGAATAAGGAATAAAAGTAAATTCGTTCGAAATGAGACAAAGAAAAGAGTTTAGAGACGACTCAAAAAATTTAGAAGGATTTTGCCTTTGAAGTCTGTCAGGCAAAATTAGACAACTTGAGTCATGAGTATAAATGAAATTTGTTTTTCTGTAAGGAAATTAATGCAAGTCATAGTCTAATTTCTATTATTATACACAGAAATTCGAATCATTTTCTCGAGCCGTATGAGGAGAAAACCTCCTATACGTTTCTAGGGGGGGGGCGTTGTTTATTTACATCTATCCCAATAAGCTGTCTATCGAATCGTTGCAATTGATGTTCGATCTCGAAGAGAAGGAAGAGATCTTCGAAAAGTAGGTTTTTATGATCCGATAAAGAATCAAACTTGTTTAAATGTTCCAGCTATTCTCTATTTCCTTGAAAAAGGTGCTCAACCTACAAGAACTGTTTATGATATTTTAAGGAAGGCAGATTTTTTTAAAGAAAAAGAAAGAACTTTGAGTTAATTGAAGAACTAAATGAATAAAAAAGGTAGTCGAAGATCGCTAGTATCCCTCGTTGTCTAATTATTTAGACACTATTTACCTCTTTCTTAGTCCTTTTTGGATTTATGTCGTGCCAATCCAACATAAGCCTCCATTTTATTTACTTTTTCTATCTAATTGTTTTCTTACCATTGTATTTCCATTGACAAAGGTCTATTGAACAAATAGAATTTGTAGATAGATGGATCTCTTTATCCTCACTCCATATTATATTTTTCTGTCTACACTTCGCTCAAATGATAAGGGTGTTCTGTTCTTCTTGCATGTATTTTCATACAATATTTTTATTGTAAAGAAATACAAATTGCTAAAAAAGGAAGAATTTTGCCGTGGTGATTAGGGTTTCTCTTTTTTCACCTTAGTTAAATTTAAGCGGACCTGTTCGTTTTGGCATTTGCGTCTTTTTAATGGTCGATAAAATCTTTCTTTTGATGTTGTGCTAGTTCAATGTTTTGACAGAGCGTGCGGTGTAATTCTATTGATTTTTTTATTTCGATCGTATCTAAGATCCTATTTTATCCGGGTTGCTAACTCAATGGTAGAGTACTCGGCTTTTAAGTGCGACTATGATCTTTTACACATTTGGATGAAGCAACAAATTCGTCCAGACTCTTGGTAGAGTCTAGAAGACCACGACTGATCCTCAAGGGTAATGAATGGAAAAAATAGCATGTCGTAATAAAATCAATTTTTTATTTTTAGAATGGAATAAAAAAATGCGATTTTCTGGGTCTAATGAATAAATGGATAGAGCCTGGCTCTAATTCTGGTAAAATAAAAAGCAACGAGCTTAAATTCTTAATTGGAATGATTCCCCGCTCTAATTAGACGTTAAAAATAGATTAGTGCCGGATGCGGGGAAAGGTGGGGTTTTCCTATAAGTGGACCCTTCATTTTTTCTTTTTTTTAGAAATCCTAATTATTCTTTATTATAGATTGAATAAGGGATGTTATGTTATGGATTGAATGTGTAAAAGAAGCGGTATATTGATAAAGAGACTGTATTCCAAAGTCAAAAGAGCGATTGGCCTGCAAAAATAAAAGATTTGTTCTGTTCTCTTTTGTAATTAGAACAAGCAGAAACTAATTGGATAGAAAAGGAGCGGAAAAAGATCTGTGGATTAGACTCCTTTTTCCAGGGTTTGTATTCAAAAATGCAACATCCTGTTCTGACCATATTGCACTATGTATCATCATTCGATAAACCGAGAAATGCTTCTTCTCTCTGATTCAAGTAGAAATACAAATGGAAAAATTCGAGAGGTATTCAGAAAAACATAAATCTCGTCAACAATACTTCGTCTACCCACTACTCTTTCAGGAGTATATTTATGCATTTGCCCATGATTATGGATTAAAAGGTTCCCAACCTGTGGAAATTCTTAGTTGTAATAACAAGAAATTTAGTTCACTACTTGTGAAACGTTTAATTATTCGAATGTATCAGCAGAATTTTTGGATTAACTCGGTTAATCATCTTAACCAAGATCGATTGTTGGATTACAAAAATTATTTTTATTCCGAGTTTTATTCTCAGATTCTATCTGAGGGGTTTGCGATCGTTGTAGAAATCCCATTTTCGTTACGAGAATTCTTTTGTCTGAAAGAAAAAGAAATACCAAAGTTTCAGAATTTACGCTCTATTCATTCAATATTTCCCTTTTTAGAAGACAAATTTTTGCATTTGGATTATCTATCACATATAGAAATACCCTATCCTATCCATTTGGAAATATTGGTTCAACTCCTTCAATACCGTATCCAAGATGTTCCATCTTTGCATTTATTGCGATTCTTTCTCAACTACTATTCGAATTGGAATAGTCTTATTACTTCAATGAAATCCATTTTTATTTTGAAAAAAGAAAATAAAAGACTATTTCGATTCCTATATAACTCTTATGTATCAGAATATGAATTTTTCTTGTTGTTTCTTCGTAAACAATCTTCTTTTTTACCAT